CTCTCAACAACTAAGAGATCCATTCGAGGAACACGGAGACTAGTTGAAGTAATGAGCCTCCCAATCTTGGGAGGCTCATTACTTCAATTAAGATAATGAATGATGAAAAATCATTTCATCTTTTTAGTTGGAACTTTAGGCGGTTCTCGAAAAAAGATAGCAAAAAAAATTATTCCTAGAGTCGATACTAAGAGGAATGTATAAACTAATGCTTCCATAGATTCAATCGTGGTTTACAATTATAGCTTCCATACCTGTTTATTTAGAGCGTTCCCGGATAAAAAAAGAACAAGAGTCAAAGCAAAGAAAAGGCGGCGATTCAAATCAAGATGTCCCCAGTACCCTATGTCAAATTACAAAAAGAAAATAGAGACGAAAAATCGGAGATTAATGTTGTATCAAACTACTTGTCTTCTTGTAGTTGGATCTCCAAGCTTTTGGAATGCTCCAAATTCCACCTGAGCGTCTAAATCTGGATCAATACCAGCAAAAACATCTCTGAACAAGGTTCGAGCGCCATGCCAAATGTGTCCGAAGAAGAAGAGCAGGGCAAACGAAGCATGTCCAAAAGTAAACCAACCCCTTGGACTGCTACGAAAAACACCATCGGATTTCAAAGTAGCACGATCTAATTCAAAAATTTCACCCAATTGTGCACGTCTAGCATATTTTTTCACAGTAGCGGGATCGCTATAACTGACTCCATTTAGTTCGCCACCATAGAACTCAACAGTTACACCTACTTGTTCAACACTATACTTCGATTCTGCCCTTCGAAAAGGAACATCGGCTCTAACAATTCCGTCTCCGTCTACCAAAACAACGGGAAATGTTTCAAAAAAAGTAGGCATACGACGTACAAAAAGCTCACGCCCTTCTTTATCTCTAAATATAGGATGTCCTAACCACCCGATAGCTATTCCATCCCCGTTGTCCATTGAACCTGCTCTGAACAATCCACCTTTTGCCGGATTATTTCCGATGTAATCATAAAAAGCTAATTTTTCAGGAATTTTAGACCAAGCTTCGGATAAGCTTTGATTTTCAGCCAGCCCAGCACCAACTCTTCTATATATTTCTTGCTGAAAGTATCCTTGATCCCATTGATAACGAGTGGGACCAAATAATTCAATGGGGGTAGTTGCTGAACCATACCACATAGTTCCAGCAACAACAAAAGCTGCAAAAAAGACAGCAGCGATACTACTGGAAAGCACGGTTTCAATATTTCCCATACGTAATCCTTTGTATAGACGTTGGGGAGGGCGGACACTAAGATGGAAAAGGCCCGCCAATATGCCCAATGTCCCTGCTGCAATATGATGAGAGGCTATTCCTCCCGGAACAAAAGGATCAAAACCTTCCACACCCCACGCTGGATTTACAGATTGTACTTTTCCGGTTAGTCCATAAGGATCAGACACCCATATTCCAGGACCATACAATCCTGTTACATGAAAAGCGCCAAACCCAAAACAAGCCACCCCTGAGAGAAATAAATGAATTCCAAAGATCTTGGGCAAATCTAAAGAAGGTTTTCCTGTACGTTCATCACAAAATATTTCTAGATCCCAATACACCCAATGCCAGATAGCTGCCAAGAAGCACAAGCCAGAAAACACAATATGCGCCCCAGCTACACCTTCATAACTCCAAATACCCGGATTCGTTATAGTTCCTCCTGTAATACTCCAACCACCCCATGAATTGGTTATTCCTAAACGAGTCATGAAGGGTATAACGAACATACCTTGTCTCCACATTGGATCGAGAACGGGGTCAGAAGGATCAAAAACGGCTAATTCATATAGAGCCATCGAGCCGGCCCAACCAGCAACCAAAGCTGTATGCATTATATGGACAGCCAGCAAACGACCAGGATCATTCAATACGACGGTATGAACACGATACCAAGGCAAACCCATGGAATACCCCCTTATCAACGAAAAATAGAAACTATGTAACTTTATCGCACTGGAAAAAACTATGTTATGGACCTCCCTTTTTTTAGTGGATTATCTCGGAGAAAGGATTCCATTTTTTTTTTAGTATTTTAGTCATAATGTCACAATTCTGTTTGTAAGAACAAAGAGAAGCAGATCTATTCTATACCAGATAAGTACCAATACGCAATGGGAGGTTGACTCCATTTTAGATGAGCGAATGCATACAGATTTGTTCATCATTCAAAGAGCCTATTCGTAATAATTTTACTTTATTCATTTTGTCTTCTTTTTTTTTATGTTATGAACTTATCGAATCCGCGCAAATAGCAAATAAAATAAAACATAAAAAAAATAGAAAATAAAAAAAAACATAAAAAAAATAGAAAAAATAAAAAAAAACCAATATAATATTATTAAGAGAATAAATTCATTGTTACGCTTTCACATCAAAGTGAAATACAGTACTTCATTTTTTTTATTTCATTTAATGCCTATTGGTGTTCCAAAAGTCCCTTTTCGAAATCCCGGGGAAGATAGTTCAAATTGGATTGACGTATAGTGCGACTTGTCAGAGACATTGGGTCATTATGGGATTTCCCCGTTCTCTACCCCGATCGAGATATCCTCTGTTTCGCCAAAGAAGAATTAATTAAATCATCAAAAATTTAGAGCGTGAAGTGACAATGAAGTGCAATTAGATCTATGCTTTGGAGGTATTCAGATTAATATTATCAATTAGAATAATTTATGGTTAGCTTGTTTGGACCAATAAAATGAAGTATCCAGGCTCCGCTTAGAAAACCCAATTAGTACTATATCCATGATTACTATTTGTATCATATTCTATTTCTAAATTAGAAATTAGAAATAGGAGTAATTTCAAACTGCTAATCATAATCAATCGAATAATTTGATAAATACGTCAAATATTTTGTGGAAGGCGCGAAATGAATTGAAAAAAAGGAAGTTGTAACAAAAAGACGCGGTATTGGGGACATTTGCCCTATATGTGCAAATCAAAATCGGGCAGATCTTTACTCGGAGTAGAGCACAAACCTAAAAGAATTAAAGAAGCCCACTCAGGAACAAGAGAATGTCATCGTGATTTGAATTAGATCCCGATGAAAGAATACATCAATAAGAAGTTAGTTTGATAAGTTTAATGAATTTTTTTTATTTATATTTATTTATAGGTAAACGGGTAAAAAAAAACCATCTTTCTTGAAAAATGGAGGAAAGGCCCCTTAGAAAGTACTCACTATCAAAAAAAGGAGGGCTGGTATCTATATATTGATTCTTTTTTTTTCGCGATTTTTGATGAACCGTATGTATCAAAAGGTGCATGTATGGTTCCTAAGGGATAGAATTTGATCCTAATCAACCGACTTTATCGAGAAAGATTACTTTTTTTAGGCCAAGATATTGATAGTGAGATCTCGAATCAACTTATTAGTCTTATGATATATCTCACTACAGAAAGTGAGATCAAAGATATGTATTTGTTTATAAACTCTCCTGGCGGATGGGTAATACCCGGATTAGCTATTTATGATGCTATGCAAGCTTTGCGACCAGATGTACAAACAGTATGCATGGGATTAGCCGCTTCAATGGGATCTTTTATCCTGGTCGGAGGAAAAATTACCAAACGTCTAGCATTCCCTCACGCTTGGTGCCAATGGGTTTTTCTTTTTTCTTTTATTTAAAAGAAAAAAGAAAAATATGCCTTCGCCATATGAAATATTCATATTAAGTAATAATAGCATGGCATTTCGAATTCAATATAAGAAATTTTTTTATTTCCTTTTAACATTAGATTATGTATTGAAAGAGTAGTATGAGATAGTAAGTTAAGGGTATTTCCGATTTTATCTTATTTATCGGGAGCCTATTTCAGTGTCGCAAACTTTTTTTGTTTTTTGTTTTCACACCAGAAGGTTCTTAATGCTATTTATATTATTATGAATTATGAAAGAGGACGAAAAAAAAAAAAAAAGAAACTTTGGGATTGCTAAATCACTTATGAAAGAGGACGAAAAAAAAAAAAAAAGAAACTTTGGGATTGCTAAATCACCGATGAAATAAAGCAACGGAGCCGCCATAGTATTTTGTTTTTCTTAATTCCTCCCAAGGGAAGGGTGGTCATTGTATCATTTACCGACCTAGGCCTTGTAGACTCTCTATTTTTCTCCGGTAAAAGTGAATTCTCTTGTGGAGCCGTATGCAATGCGCAAACAATGCCTGTACGGTTGTTCAATTCTATCTTTTTTTTTATTCTTTATCTCTTCTCGTGACCTTCTTATGCGAGATAAAGTAACCTTTTATTATCTTATATGATCAGGGTAATGATCCATCAACCTATTGCTGCTTTTTATGAAGCACAAATAGGAGAATTTGTCCTGGAAGCGGAAGAACTACTGAAACTGCGCGAAATCCTCACAAGGGTTTATGCACAAAGAACAGGCAAACCCTTATGGGTTGTATCCGAAGACATGGAAAGGGATGTTTTTATGTCAGCAACAGAAGCCCAAGTTCATGGAATTGTTGATCTTGTAGCAGTTGCATAAAAAATAGCAGGAATTTCACACAAATCGCGATTTGAGATTTTAGTTTCTTACCGAGGTTTAATATTCTATTAATTTGAATTTTATTAATTTTAATAAAAAATTTTATTAATTTTAATAAAATATTACAATAGAATATGAATATAGAAAGAATTCCGAATCATCCGGTTAGGATCGATCTAAACCAGCCCATTATGCATACGATTCAACATGCCAACTATTAAACAACTTATTAGAAACACAAGACAGCCAATCAGAAATGTCACCAAATCCCCCGCTCTCGGGGGATGCCCTCAGCGCCGAGGGACATGTACTAGGGTGTATGTGCGACTCGTTCAGATTTCAGATTGTGGGTTGGGAAAAAGAAAAGAAAGAATTTTTCCACTATCCGTGATCAGTACCGATGAATAAGATAAAATGGAAGACTCCCCTTCACTATCTAAAACGAAAAAAAAAAGATCTATACTATCCTTCTATTGTGTATCAAATT